GAGCATCAGCGTGTAGGTTCCAGATCCAAGTGGTAGTATCAGGCCCCTTAGCTATTGTTCTTGAGAAATGACCCGGTCTGGCCCATTCCTCGAAAGAAGTTTTTATGGGATCTGTCTCTACCAAAATTTTAACTTCTGGTTCCGGCGAACGAATAATCATTGAGTCCTCCTCTTTCCGGACAACACATACAAAGAAACCTGCCAATAGTTAAGTAATTAGTGAGCCTCTGAGAGATGTTTAGCCTTAGTTTTTTTCTATCTCCCATATATCTCTTTTCTTTAGTTATTCACTAGAGCAATTATGATCTGGAAGTCGATCCGGGGCAAGTGTTCGGATCTATTATGACATAGCAGGTAGGCGCTTAACGGACCTTTTTTAATCTTATAAAACCTTTCTGGGGGATGCAAATTTTTTTGGTAACCGAATGTAGTGTATTCATAATCCTACTTCTAAGTTCCTAAAAAGAGCTACTTTATGTCTTACGTAGAACATATTACTATTTATCTATTCTAAACGGCGTGAACAGTCATTACTAAGAGACATTCAAATAGTTTTATATTAGTAATTTGAAGTCTTTTTAATAGCCGAAAAGAAAAATATAGTCTATATTTTATCTGTATATTATTTATCGCTACAAAATATCAGATGAAATAGAACGATTAACGATTTTTGAAGGGATATAATGAGATTTTGTGAGTGGTTCTTCCTAGAGAACCAATCCTTTTATTTGACTGATAGATACAACAAATAATTATAACAAATGTATGATTATACCAAATAGAAAAAATTCTAAAAACTAAATAAAATAATATATAATATTATTTATTATATAGTATAGTAATTAAAGCAATTAATAAATTCGAATAAACTAAAAAAGGTGTTCTTATTCAAAACGCCTTGTGATCTTCAACCAATTCTGCGCTTCAATATAATTACCCGGAGTAAGCGCTAGAGCTTGTTTCCAATATTCGGCAGCTTGAGCGAACCAAGCCTCCGCAATTTCAGAATCTCCTTGTCGAATGGCCTGTTCTCCCCGGTCGGAATAGGGGGTAAATTCCTTCCCTTAGAACCGTACTTGAGAGTTTCCAACCTCATACGGCTCAACGGTCAAGCTCTTTTGGTGTACGTTTTTTTAATCTACCATATCTAATTAAAGGAGATTTCTCATGGATCCATCCCATTTTTTCTACCAAAAGAACAAGAAGTTATGAGTTTCAAACTTGAATTTTGATTACTAATTTACTCAGTTTTATCTTTTCTCCCGCCTTCATTAAGAGGGATTTACACTATCAGTAGAGTTTTCTAAAAAGGTAACTATCTCGGTTTAATATATAAATTTCTATATTTATTATAGAATCCGTGAAAAAGTCTTTACTTTATAAGAAGGAAAAGGCTTACTATCTTTGGGATCTGATGCTACACCGCTGCTCAATACCTTAGGGGATCAACTCTATTACATAAGTGGATTCCTAACTTTTATTTCATATCATGACATAAATAAGCAGGTTTTTTATTATATCATCCTAAAACCTCGCGAATTGATCTTTACGGCGCTTCCTCTATCAATTAGATCCTTTATCCATCGAATAAAAGTATCTAGGCATACCTATTTCTTCATATTCATACTTCAAATTTTATGAAGTTTATTTCGTTGCTACAGCTGATAAAAATCGTTGTTTTGGACGATACATATGTAGAAAGCCTATTTTGTTTTTTCTAGTATTTTAAAAAGAATTTGGTCTTTTTCCCTTTTTATTTCTATAGTGGAGATAGTCGCACGTAATGACAGATCACGGCCATATTATTAAAGGCTTGTGGTAAGAATGGGTTTCGCTCTAGTGCACGAAAATAATATTCCAAAGCTTTTGTATGTTCTCCGTTTCTTGTGTGGATAAGGCCTATGTTATAAAGTATATAACTGCGATCATAGGGATCAATTTCTAGTCGCATAGCTTCATAATAATTCTGTAAAGCTTCCGCATAATTTCCTTCGGATTGAGCCGACATCCGTTACGGTCGTCATTCGATTCAAAAAATCTCCGTTTCAGAACCGTACATGAGATTTTCATCTCATACGGCTCCTCCTTTATGTACATAATGAGACTAATACATGGACTAAAAAAAGATTGAAATATTCTCATTATAAACTGAGTGGGGCTGGTGTTTTTACAAGAAATCTCTAACCAACCTTCGTGTAAAAGATTTTTCCTCAACATCAAGTCTGTTGATACTAGATAAAAAAGGGTTGACTCCAGCAATTTTTTTGTCTAAATGCCGCGTAATTTTCAGGAATTAGTCACTTCAACAGTTTTCTATGGTTATACGGGTATCCAAAACACGAACGAGATGGGTGTTTGTTGTCCCAACCATTCTTGCTAGTCCTGATCCTCATAAGGAAAAAGTCTAATTTATAACAAAGTTTTCCTGTTGTTGATTCCGAAGAGTAGTGCCTCTTCCTCTATGCCTCCTATTAGTAGTACTAGTGGAGGAGGTTTGACCTAACACTACCATAGGTGTAACCTTTCGCTCAATACTCTATAATCAACAATTGAAGCATTTGAGGTTGCATTAATCGGGGATACACGACAGAAGGACTTGGTTTATTTACAAACTTCACCTTCAACAAGCGTAGATTTTTTTAAAAAAATTTTTATTCTTTATATCCCGAATAAGTTCGGGATATTAAGATAATTATTATGCTACTTTCTCCTAAGAACATTAGAAAATAGAAAGAAATTCAATTATAAAATAACTAAAAAAAAAAATAATCAAATCGCACCATCTCTGTAATAAGCGAATGCCTCTTTCTCCCCAGAAGTTGTCGGAATTATTCGTAATAAGATATTGGCTACAATCGAAAAGGTCTTATCAATAAAATTTCCAGTTATTCGAGATCTAGACATAGGCAGAAATTCATGCTATAATTTCTTTTAATTCCCTTCGTGAGAAAATAATCCCACAATTAAGGGAATTTTACAATACAAAATAACATAAAAACAGACTAATTAAAATGAAATTTCTACTCAAATTCTTTTTTTTGCAGGAATCAATAAAAACTAATTTTGAAGACGATTAGATTTCATCCAAATGGAAATATAGTTGTATTAAGAATATTGGAAAATTTTTAGATTTCATCAAAGTTGAAGAATCAACGAATTTATTCGAAGCGGTAGGAAAATTCAAGAAGTTTTGAGTAAATTATGATCCAAAGAGGAAAAAGAGTTGAATAATCGCTCTATCATGTATGAAAATAGACTAAACATTCATTTTGTTTTGTGTATATAACGGGTAATACGCTATAGAATCAAAAATTGATAAAAATTTCTTGGGCCTTTCATGAAGTTGGAATAAATCTATGGGATAAGAAGTTAGAATAAGTCGTTCTTGTTGAAAGATCTAAAATTTGAAAGTAATTTTATAATATTTATGAAAATAGAATAATAATCTAAACTAAATAAAACGATGATCTAAAAGGAGCCATTAAAAATAGTCTAAAAAAATGATCAATCGGCGGAATTGGTCCAACTAATTGAGTTAATCCGGTAGAAAAATTCTAAAATAAAATTAGGAGTGCCGTCTTCGTAAACATGAATAGATGCTTTTTGTTTTTAACAGTTTGTCCCACAAAATTATCTCATTTACCCAGCCTCGACTAAGTTCAAAGTTTTTTCTATTTTTTTTAGTTAATAAAAAAATAGGGTGTACGCATTTATCCAAAAACCAAAACTATTTACTCGATTTATTAGCAACTTTCTCATTATGTAGGAGAGATGGCCGAGTGGTTCAAGGCGTAGCATTGGAACTGCTATGTAGGCTTTTGTTTACCGAGGGTTCGAATCCCTCTCTTTCCGTACCCGTCCCCTAAAATAACATAAATGTTATTGAACGCAATATCTCAAATCAAATACATCATTATTCCAACAGTGAGGGCTTTCTTTGATATAGTTTCGCTATTCCTAATCCCAATTCCTGTAATAAAAATATTAGAAAAAATGGACAAGGAATTAAAACCTCCCTATCAATCTATAATACATGAATGGGAAAAAATCCTCGGATAAAATCCCTTACTTCGAAACTCTTTACTTTATATGGGTGTAAAGGGAGGGTAAAATTGTCCAAATCCTTCTTATTTTAGTTAGGTTTAAGTCTGACGAGAATAATATTCTACAACTAACAATTCATTTATTTTCAAACCGACCCATTTACTATCTAGTATTTCATTGACAGATCCTTTATATTGGAATGGATGAAGGGTCAAATGTTTCGGCAATTCCTCACGGGAGGATGAATCAAGATAATTTTGAACCAGAGACTTAGATTTTTGTTCATCTCTCACTATAATAATATCGCGGGGTTTGCAGCGATAACTGGGTATATCTACTATACCACCATTAACTAAAATATGTCTATGGTTAACCAATTGGCGGGCTTGAGGAATAGTCGAAGTTAGACCTAATCTAAAAAGGATGTTATCCAACCGCATTTCAAGCAATTGTAGTAAAACTAGACCTGTTGACCCTTTTGCTTTTCCGGCGATATGAACGTATTTAAGTAATTGTTGTTCTGTAAGACCATAATGAAAGCGTAATTTTTGTTTTTCTTCTAAACGAATACGATATTGAGATTTTTTACCGGGGCGTAATTGGTTTCTAAAATCGTTTCCAGTTCTAGGCTTTTTAGTTGTTAGTCCCGGTAAAGCCCCCAGACGACGTATTTTTTTGAAACGCGGCCCTCTGTAACGCGACATAAAGACTCCTTATGAAGTTGCATAAACCGAAATGAAATATGAAATTAAACTAAAGGATAAAAAAATACAAAATAAATTTTAAATTCAATCAAAAATTGATAAAAATTTATTGCAATATTGTACTAGAAAGAATAATTAGATGAATTCTATCAATATCCCGGCCTTAATATATTATATATCTAATTTATAGTATTTATATTTATAGTATTTATATTAAATATTATATAATATAAAACTAGTAAATACTAAAAACTCTTAAAACATATTTTTATCATATTAATATAATCTATTCTTATTATATTAATAAGAATAGAAACTTCAAAGAAAGTAAGGGTTCTTTTCTTGATTTAGTGGACATAGAAAAAACTCCAATTTTTTTTATTGGTATTTCTTAGGAGATAATACAAGGGTGCCATTTGGGAAAAGTATAAGAAGCCTTTTCAATTTCTTTGATTTCACATTTTCAACTATGAAACGAAAAAATCAAACAGATGGAGAAAAGCCCGCTATCGGAGTCGAACCGATGACCATCGCATTACAAATGCGATGCTCTAACCTCTGAGCTAAGCGGGCTCACATAATATAAATTGTACACACATAGGAATTTAGTAAACTGCAGGAATCTTAGCTATTAACTCTTCACATAACAATTAATACATAAATATATAATTTAATCTATTTCTTTTATCAAATATATTGATTATCAATATCTTAATTAGGTAGTAAGATTTTTTTTAATGCTTTTTTTACTATACTATATTTAGTAATCTAATTTTATTAAAATTATTAATTTGTTTCAATTTTTTTTTTAATTAAAAAAGGAATTATTAGTTATAGCCATTAGATTTGTTAGAGCTATTAAATTATTCAATATATAGAATAATTAAATTTCCTTAGATTTGTTAGATTAGTTATTTTTCGTTCGAAAAGATAAGGGCTAACACAAAAATAAAAGAATCGACCGTTCAAGTATTCAAAATTGCACGCTAAAAACGAGAAAAATTGGGTAAAATATATGGCAAATATATACGTAGAATAATACTATTAAGCACATATATATTAGACTAATAGTATGTAGTATACTATATATGTATCAATATTGTATATTGAGTGTATATTTGCTGAATTCAATAGTTCAATCATACTATAACTGAAAGAAAAAGAAAAATGTTAGGATAATGATATCCTACTTACTTTGTAAGTAGGGGGATATGGCGAAATTGGTAGACGCTACGGACTTAATTGGATTGAGCCTTGGTATGGAAACCTACCAAGTGATAACTTTCAAATTCAGAGAAACCCTGGAATTAAAAATGGGCAATCCTGAGCCAAATCCGGTTTTATAAAAACAAACAAGCGATAATAAAAAAGATAGGATAGGTGCAGAGACTCAATGGAAGCTGTTCTAACAAATGGAGTTGGCTGCGTTGCGTTAGTAAAGGAATCCTTCTATCAAAACTCCATAAAGGATGAAGGATAAGCGTATCCGTACTGAAATACTCTCTCCAATGAATCAATTCTAAGTTGAAAAAAGATATCAAATATTCATTGATCAGATTTTTTATTCCATCAAAATCTGAAAGAATTGATTAATTGGACGAGAATAAAGATAGAGTCCCATTCTACATGTCAATATCGACAACAATGAAATTTATAGTAAGAGGAAAATCCGTCGACTTTAAAAATCGTGAGGGTTCAAGTCCCTCTATCCCCAAAAAGGCCCATTTGATCCCCTAATTATTGAGCCTCTCAGTTCATTAGTGGTTCAAAATTCGTTATGTTTATCGTTCATTCGGATATAAGTGCAATTTTTTTTCTTATCCCACAACTTTTTCATATTCATATATGAAAAACGTACAAATGAACATCTTTGAGAAAATACCCAAATTTCATTTTTGAATTACTAGTACTATACTGAAACTTACAAAGTCTTTTTTTTTTTGAAGATCTAAAAAATTCCACTAGAGTATAAATATTAGTTTGTAATACCCCTTTCATCTTTTTTAATTGACATAGACCCGAATCCTATATTAAAATCAAAATGATGCGCCATCAATGGTCGGGATAGCTCAGCTGGTAGAGCAGAGGACTGAAAATCCTCGTGTCACCAGTTCAAATCTGGTTCCTGGCACACGAGCAATTTGTATGAGTATCTAAAAATTAATTGATAGGGTCAACATACATATTCATTGATTTATATGTATAAATCATGATGCAAATTTATCCACTAAGTATCTGGAGATGTACGATTGGATCTTTAGAATAGTTAAAGACGAGTAAAGAGTATAGAAAGTATGGAAAATACAATGTTAATACGTCATACATATTACATTACACAAGCTAACTAAATTTGTTGGTTTTCTAATCCTTTTTCATTTCTTTTTTTTTTCATATTCTACTATGTCACTTTCTGGAGCCCCATCTAAATGACGCGCGCACTATAGAGTTGGGCATCATGAACTCTTTGAATTTTATCCTATTGACTGGGCTCATCCCCCAAAAGTATCTTGAATTCGGAATATCTTAATGAATCTATATATATATAATTGTATTGTTTTTTTATTTATCTTATCCATAATAGACTTCATCTCTTTGAATATCTCGAGTTTTAGTTGTTGAAGAAGTGAAGATTTGTTTCTGCTTATTCAATAAGCATCTTGTAGTTCATAAAAATTAGGAGCAATATAATCCTTACGTAAAGGCCATCCTATCCAACTTTCGGGCATTAAGATACGTTTCAGACGCGGATGAT